AGCATTATAGACCGTATTGTTACTCTTGCTACCATCAGGATAGATCTGTCCTCTTCCTCGGTTTCCCCCTACATATATGGGATATTTTAAGAAATGAGCATCTTTCTTCGTAGCAGGATCAGGGGAAAGAATGGGAAAGACAATTTCACTATATTTCTTACCGGGAACAGGGCCTATCACAAGAATATTTTTTTTATCGGGACGATAACTCTGAAAAGATAGATTTCCTATCTTTTCTTTCAATTCAGGGGAAATACGGTCGGGCGGCGCTAATTCGAATCCCTCAGGCAAAATAAGAACAGCACCCACATTCAACCCTCCCTTTTTTCCATTAGCAAGAACTTGTTTCATTTGCATATCATAAGGAATTCGAAGAACTGCTTCAAATACAGTATCGGGAAGCACAGCTTGGGGAACTTCAATATCCACGGGCTTGCTAGCTAAATGGCAATTGGCACATACAATTCGTCCAGTTGCTTCTCGTGGGTTTTCATAACCCTGCTGCGCAAAAATGGGATATGCATTTGAAATGGATGTCCGAGTTATTACGTATATCATGATCGATACAGAAATCGATCGAGTCATCTGTTCCTTTACCCAAGAAAAAGTATTTCTATTTTCCATGTCCAATCGCGGATCTCTGAATTTCTACAATAAATTAGATAGGTAGCTAAATTAATTTAGTTCCCTATACGCGAGTTTGTTGTGATTCTACTGCAACAGTTATACTGGAATGATGAATACCTTAAGCAGGTAGAAATAGAAAGAAAGAATTTTGCTAAAATGGAAAAGGGCTTTCTTTCTAAAGAAAGATGCTAATTTGATTAATATCAGGAAATGGAATGAATTTATGCTTCACTAATTGAATGATAAATGACTACAAGCGAAGGAGATAGGCGGTTTAAACAAAAAAAGACCCAAAATTTCAAACATGTATCTAGAATTACTGGAAAACTACAAACAAAAATTGTGAAAATTAGCTCATTAGGAGCCCATCCAAGATCGTTGTAGACCCAACGAATTAGTAGTTCCCAACCGCGGGTGGAGTGAAATCCAACAAAAAAATCAGTAACTAAAAGAATAAAAAAAGCTTTTATTGAGTCATTTAAGTTATAGAAGAATTCCTGAACCCAAGAATTAAAAATGACAAGTTCTTCTTTACTCAGAAAAAAAGAACCACTTAGAATAGCTAAACAGATTATATTTGTCGAGAAATGCAAAATGATATGGAGATGATCCTCATTATCTATTTTGACCAATTGTATTATTTCCTTGTGTATTCCTATAGGAGGTTTTTGTACATGTGTCTTTAGTTTCTCTTTTATCATCTCGTCCAAGAGAGAAAGTTCTTCTAATTCTATGAATCTTTCTAGAATCCTTTTCTCTTGAATATCAGTTAAGAGAGTTTCGGATTGCCTGGTATTCCACCAATTCTTAATCCAAAGTTCCAGACATTTGTTAAATGAGAAAGAGACCCCCCAGGGCAAAAGTACGATAAATACAAGATATAGTAAAGAAGGCAATGCTTTCTTTTTTTTCATTTTTGATCTGTAAATTGAGTTGTTAATGAACCCGCTTCATTCGCTGACTCTATTTCATTCCCGGACTCTATATGATATTTCTTTTTCTTTGAAGCAAAAACTCTATAGCAAGGTTTGATACCCTGTATCTATTCTTCTTTTTTATATATTCGTGGAATTTAATTGCATTGGGTTCCTTCTTAGATCTAGATGGAGTGGAATAGTGAAATAGAATAAAAAAAAAGACCTTTCGAATGAAAATGGAAGAATAGTATGCGATATATCTCACTTGGACAAAATAAATTAAAAAAAATTTTCTCTTATCCGCATTTGTTCCTTCCTTTAGATAAATACTCAAAAATACCCTTCCGATAACAAATCCAATTTCGAAAGGACTTCTTTCCCATGTTGAGAAAGCTTTTCTTCTTCCAATTCTTCTTCATTCAATTCAGTTCAAAAAAAATACATACAATTGGTACTCAAAATACTTCAATTGGTACGCGCAAGAAATAGGCCAATTCGGCAGCTTTTTGTTCAATTTCTCGTGGAGTAAAAAACTTCTCATCAGTACGAGTCAAGGGAATGACCCCCTGGCCCCGGATTTCCATATAAAGGATACGACGAGGATAAAGACCCTCTTTAACTTGAATTCTAATTGATTGGATATCGCGCATAAGGAATTGAAGGAAGACGCGACGTTTTATTCCAGGGAATCCCCAACGAAAAATGCGCACTATTCCCTCTTTTCTATCGAATCGGTCATAACCACTACCTACATTCCACAAAATAGTACACCACAAGTAGGAGCTAATGAATAGGCCTGCAATTCCGTAGAAAGACATCACGATCCCCTGTGGAAAAAAAAGAATTTGTTGAGATGGAAGTATAGATATAATATTCTTACCAAGATAACTGGAAGCCCCAACCGATAAGAATCCTAGTGAACCTAGAAAAAGAATACAGGCCCAGAAAAAATTACCCCTTTTTCGAGAACCTTTTAGAAGTTCTACCCATACATGTTCTGATCGCCAATTCATATTAGATATACTAAATCCAGCAGTGGTCTATTGAAATTGAGAGAATAGGCTAAATAATTTTGACTTTACTTTTTTTTTATTCTGAAATCGTCTTCAGCAATTAGTACTCCTGTGAAATAATAGGTTAGATACATTGACTTTCTATTCAAAAAATATTTGTTGATTCAATTAAAAAAAAAACTCGCTATACCCGGCTCCGCATATTCATGCATTTATGCTCGTAGCCTATATCCGCATCCATCCCACAGCCGTTTTTATCCGCATTCATAGCTGTTTTTCATTTGTGTGTAGAAAGAGCTACATATCCTACCATATTATATTACTTACACTAAAAATACTAGACAATCTTATTTTTCTGCACATAAAGAAATAAAGAAGTCATTGCAATTGCCGGAAATACTAAGCCTACTAAAGGCACGAAAATAGAAGGTAAGTTTAAATCCGTCATAGAATAGGTGTCTCAATTCAAATTTACTATTTCTATCTATTCGAAAAATATCTTAAGATTCTTATGATATAATTAAGTATATCTATTATAAGGAATATTGACTATTGTATTTTTGAGTTTGCAAAAAAAAATATTTTGTAAAAAAAAAAGGAATGGATAATAAAATAAGCAAACTGCCAAAAAGGAGAACTAATTAAAAAGATTTGATTTTGCTTTTCCCATCCTCATGGCCTTTCTATCCTTCTAATCGAATTTAAAATTCGATTCAAAATAAAGCAACTAGAATTTACTTCCTGCATACATACTCCTCTAGAAGAGCATACAATAATGCGTGGTAAAGGCAGAAAATATAGAATCATAGTATATTCAATCAAAATCAAAGGTCAAATTCTCTTACCTAAGATCCCATACTATACTACCCTCTTAGACTTTTTAAGGCGATATACCACCCAAAAAGGGTATAAAAATGTCGGGTGGAGTTAGCTTTTCGAGGAAGACCCATCCCGTGCAGCGAAGTCGTCCTGTTATGTTAGTAAGACCCCGCGCAAGAATGGTTTATAGAAGAATATTATTCCGAATATTCCTTTGGACGTGTATAGTGAGTAGCATTGCGATTCCGAATGCTTTTTTTTTATTTATGAATAAAAAAAAAGCATTGTATCGTGGGGTCGGAGGTTTGGTCCGGAAAAATTCGGAACAAAATATCTACCCCATTGAAGTTTATAGCGATGGATTTCCACGAAAGTATAATTGTTCCCATCAGAATCCTATTGAACGTCTCTACGATGGATCCAGGTTCTGTGTCCAATCCCAAATCAAGGATTTATCGCTCTTGATCGGAGTCATAAACTAAAACTACCTTATTTCTCAAGGTTATAGAAAACTTCCTTATCTAGTTATAGCATTTTGAAAAAAAAAATGCTTCTTTTCTTACACACAGTTCGAGTCACTTGTTGACTCACGATTACAACTGTTAAAAGTTTCAAACGTCCTCTTTTTTGCAAGAGAGTCTTATAAAATAAAAGGGTATAACTTCAAAACTATGTCTTTTTTCATTCATTTTCCTTTAGTTTTTTTCTCTATCTAGAAGTGGAATAGAATAACCCGGTTGAAGGGTAATGATCATACGTCTGTAATGCATTGTATGTCCCAGAATAGGTCCTATTCTTCTACCCTTTCCAGGTAGTCGATAGCTATTCACAGCTACTACCTTAACACCAAAGAAGAGTTCGACCCAATGCTTGATTTCTGTCTTAGTGAATCCCGATTCGACATTAAAAGTATATTGATTCTTTCCCAATAAACGAAGACTTTTTTCTGTAAATACTGCGTATTTAATTCCATTATCATATGATAATATTTGAATTTGATTTGTATTTCTTTATTGTATTATACCTTTATATATTCTAGATATATAGAATAGACTAATCTCGATTTGTCAAGTCTCATAATCGTATTATGATCCATTTTTATTCGGCTCAATCTTTTTTTTTCTAAAAAAGATTGAGCCGAGTTTAATTGCAATCAATTAGACGAATAAAGAAGAATTACTGCATTTCGTAACTTATTTTTTCTCTTTTTATTTCGTTTATTTTTTATTTATACCTTCTTTATATTTAGTTTTATCTATTCATCAATAGTATCTACCGGCTCGAACTCGAATTTGATCGCTTTCCATACTTCACAAGCCGCGGCTAGTTCAGGACTCCATTTGCAAGCTTCTCGGATAATTTCATTACCTTCACGAGCAAGATCGCGCCCTTCGTTACGAGCTTGTACACAGGCTTCTAAAGCCACTCGATTAGCTGCTGCACCAGGTGCATTTCCCCAAGGATGTCCTAAAGTTCCTCCACCAAATTGTAATACAGAATCATCCCCAAAGATTTCAGTCAGAGCTGGCATATGCCAAACATGAATACCACCTGAAGCTACCGGTATAACACCTGGCATGGATACCCAGTCCTGGGTGAAAAAGATACCGCGAGCACGATCTTTTTCAATAAAATCATCGCGCAATAAATCAACAAAACCTAAAGTCATTTCGCGTTCCCCTTCTAGCTTACCTACTACTGTACCGGAGTGGATATGATCTCCCCCAGACATACGCAATGCTTTAGCTAATACACGGAAATGCATACCATGATTTTTCTGTCTATCAATAACTGCATGCATTGCACGGTGAATGTGAAGAAGTAGGCCATTGTCGCGGCAATAATGAGCCAAACTAGTATTTGCGGTGAATCCCCCAGTTATGTAGTCATGCATTACAATAGGAACCCCTAATTCTCTCGCAAATACAGCTCTCTTAATCATTTCTTCACATGTACCTGCAGTCGCATTCAAGTAATGCCCCTTAATTTCACCGGTTTCGGCCTGTGCTTTATAAATAGCTTCGGCACAAAAGACAAAACGGTCTCTCCAACGCATAAATGGTTGTGAGTTTACGTTTTCATCATCTTTGGTAAAATCAAGTCCACCACGTAGACACTCATAACACGCTCTACCGTAATTTTTTGCGGATAATCCCAATTTTGGTTTAATAGTACATCCCAATAAAGGACGACCATACTTGTTCAACTTATCTCTTTCAACTTGGATACCATGAGGCGGACCTTGGAAAGTTTTTGTATAAGCAGGGGGAATTCGTAGATCCTCCAGACGTAGAGCACGTAGGGCTTTGAAACCAAATACGTTACCCACAATGGAAGTAAACATGTTAGTAACGGAACCCTCTTCAAATAGGTCTAATGGATAAGCTACATAACAGATCCATTGGTTGTCTTCCCCAGCAACAGGCTCGATGTGATAGCATCGTCCTTTGTAACGATCAAGACTGGTAAGTCCATCAGTCCAAACAGTTGTCCATGTACCAGTAGAAGATTCGGCAGCTACTGCAGCCCCTGCTTCTTCCGGCGGAACCCCAGGTTGAGGAGTTACTCGGAATGCTGCCAAGATATCAGTATCCTTGGTTTCATACTCCGGGGTGTAGTAAGTCAATTTATAATCTTTAACACCAGCTTGAAATCCAACACTTGCTTTAGTTTCTGTTTGTGGTGACATAAGTCCCTCCCTACAACTCTTGAATTAAGAATTCTCACAATAACAGGGTCTACTCGATGTGAATTAGACGTCAATGCAACTTTAGCAAAAATTTCGTAAAACAAAAAGGATATTCAATTAATATAATATCAACTCATTAAAGAAAATTGAGGGCATACTTAAATTAATGAATATTTTGCATTCATATATAATGTGTACACCCTGTGTATTTTCTATCCTACAGGAATTCCACTATAGGAATTCTATAGGAATTGAGTTGTTGTTATTGTAAGTTAACACGGTTCATTATTAAACCATGGATTTGATTTACCAAATCCTTCATTATTGTATACTCTTTGATAGATATAGCGCAACCCAAATCAATCCCTAATCCTTATTTTACAAGTTCTTAATGGGCCCTTTTCTTATTTTGAATGTAAATACCTAACTAAATACTAAGAAAATTCTCTGTTGACAGCAATCTATGCTTCACAGTAGTATATATTTTGTATATCGAAGTCCTAGATAGGAAAGTAGAGTAGGCACAGATGCTCCACAAAAGGCAAAATGTATATGAAAACAAGATTGATTGAACTTTGCAACGGACTCATTTCATGAGTAAACGATTGAATGGGATTCGCTTGGGCAACGAAATAAAGTCCCGGTCTCCTTTTTTCTCTTATTGAATTAACTAATTCATTTCCTTTTTACTTTTGGATTTTTGGATATTTTTTTTGAATTTGATTTGGCATTATTCAACAAGAAAAAAAAGAAAAATTTCGACAAATTCTTTTTTTTATTATGTGATAATTATGAGTACCAATCCTACTACTTCTCGTCCCGGGGTTTCCACAATTGATGAAAAAAGTGCAGGTCGTATCGATCAAATTATTGGACCCGTGCTGGATGTCACTTTTCCCCCAGGCAAGTTACCTTATATTTATAACGCCTTGGTAGTCCAGAGTAGAGACACTTCCGATAAGCAAATTAATGTGACTTGTGAGGTACAACAATTATTAGGAAATAATCGAGTTAGAGCTGTAGCTATGAGTGCTACAGACGGGTTGATGAGAGGAATGGAAGTCATTGACACGGGAGCTCCTCTCAGTGTTCCGGTCGGTGGAGCTACTCTCGGACGAATTTTCAACGTTCTTGGGGAGCCTGTTGACAATTTGGGTCCTGTAGATAGTAGTGCGACGTTCCCTATTCATAGATCTGCGCCTGCCTTTATCGAGTTAGATACGAAATTATCCATCTTTGAAACAGGTATTAAGGTCGTCGATCTTTTAGCTCCTTATCGACGTGGAGGAAAAATAGGACTCTTTGGGGGGGCTGGAGTAGGTAAAACAGTACTCATCATGGAATTAATCAATAACATTGCTAAAGCTCATGGGGGCGTATCCGTATTTGGTGGAGTAGGAGAACGAACTCGTGAAGGAAATGATCTTTATATGGAAATGAAGGAATCCGGAGTAATTAATGAAAAAAATATTGAGGAATCAAAGGTAGCTCTAGTCTATGGCCAAATGAATGAACCACCGGGAGCTCGTATGAGAGTTGGTTTAACTGCCCTAACTATGGCAGAATATTTCCGAGATGTTAATAAGCAAGACGTGCTTTTATTCATCGATAATATCTTTCGTTTTGTTCAAGCAGGGTCGGAAGTATCTGCTTTATTAGGGAGAATGCCCTCTGCAGTGGGTTATCAACCTACTCTTAGTACAGAAATGGGTTCTTTGCAAGAAAGAATTGCTTCTACTAAAAAGGGATCTATAACTTCGATTCAAGCAGTTTATGTACCCGCGGACGATTTGACCGACCCTGCTCCTGCGACAACATTTGCACATTTGGATGCTACTACCGTACTTTCCAGAGGATTAGCTTCCAAGGGTATTTATCCAGCAGTAGATCCTTTAGATTCAACCTCAACTATGTTACAGCCTCGGATCGTTGGCAACGAACATTATGAAACTGCGCAAAGAGTTAAGGAAACTTTACAACGTTACAAAGAACTTCAGGACATTATCGCTATTCTTGGGTTGGATGAATTATCAGAAGAGGATCGTTTAACTGTAGCAAGAGCAAGAAAAATAGAGCGTTTCTTATCACAACCGTTCTTTGTTGCAGAAGTTTTTACCGGTTCTCCAGGAAAGTATGTTGGTCTTGCAGAAACTATTAGGGGATTTCAACTAATCCTTTCCGGAGAATTAGACGGCCTACCCGAACAAGCTTTTTATTTGGTGGGTAACATCGATGAAGCTAGCACGAAAGCTATAACCTTAGAAGAGGAGAACAAATCGAAGAAATGAAATTAAATCTTTATGTACTGACTCCTAAGCGAATTATTTGGGATTGTGAAGTGAAAGAAATCATTTTATCCACTAATAGTGGCCAAATTGGCGTATTACCAAACCACGCCCCCATTAACACAGCAGTAGATATGGGTCCTTTGAGAATACGCCTCCTCAACGACCAATGGTTAACGGCGGTTCTGTGGAGCGGTTTTGCGAGAATAGTTAATAATGAGATCATAATTTTAGGAAATGATGCGGAACTAGGTAGTGATATTGATCCGAAAGAAGCTCAACAGGCACTTGAAATAGCCGAAGCTAACTTGAGTAAAGCTGAGGGTACGAAAGAATTAGTTGAAGCAAAGCTAGCTCTCAGACGAGCTAGGGTACGAATCGAGGCTGTCAATTGGATTCCCCCCTCCAATTGAAAACAATCCAAGGGTTTATAGTTGATACAAAGAAAAAGGGAAGAGGGGTAGAAAAAGTTATTAGATAGCGAAGCGAAGTAAGTCCAATGCTATCTAGTAATTTTTCTACCTACTTACCTACTATTGGATTTGAACCAATGACTCCCGCCGTATGAAAGCAATACTCTAACCACTGAGTTAAGTAGGCAATTTATCACCACAAAGGAAGACTCATTACTTCGATCGATTATATATTGAATCACTTTTCTAAGCAATATTGAATCACTTTTCTAAGCAATACCGCTTCGTTATTGGTCTGTTATATACTAAACAGATACAGATAAAAAGGATATCCTCTGGCATTAGAGAATATTCATCTTGACAAGAAATTATCTATATGTTAAGATATCTCTGATAAGGGCTATAGCTCAGTTCGGTAGAGCAACTCGTTTACACGTGCGCCAATGCTTTTCAAAGGAGCTTATTATGCAATGAACATAATTGATCTTATTGCAAAATCAATGTCTTACTTCATAGATTCGAGAGAATAGGAGAACAGTAGCCTGACAAATAGTCGGTTCAGTCGGATTCAGGTGCCAATTCAGGTGCCTAATCAAATGGAACCCTTATGGATTTGCTAGTTGATAAGGTAAATATCCAGCCCACTAAATGCTAGGCAGAATGAGGATAAGGGCCTCCAAAAAATTTCTTCTCGTTCTATGAACTTTAAGGTGTATGAAGTCTCATAGTTAACTCTTGCAGTGGAACGATAGAGACTCCATTTCACTTAGGTTGATTTAATTTAGGCCGGAGGCAAACCTAAGTCAAGGTAATCCTCCTTTGAAACACTTTGGTATTGCTCCTAGATAGATCATAATACAAATAATCAATCAGAGCACAGGGAGCCATCTCATTATCTTTCCGTAAAGAAAAACTATGGTGGACTAACTGATTTTGAAATCAGTTTATGAAAGAGCCCAATGCAAAAAAATGCATGTTGGGTCTTTGAAACAGTTCGAATCATTTCGATAATAATCCGTTTGATCTGTTTTACCGAGAAGGTCTACGGTTCGAATCCGTATAGCCCTAATATGTCTTTTTTAAAAAATTTTGGATAGATATCCTAGGTTTTCTTTAGTACAGTTTTCTTTTTCTCATTAGTGCTTGTTTCTAGACTGGATGGGCGCCTGCGACATAAAATATGCGACATAGATATAGAGGTAAAAGCATTACCACAGGCTCATTCATCGAACATCAA